TACAGGATTTCCAATCCTAACAGGAAAAGGAGGGAAACGGATACTCAATCTCAAGTGAGTAAACAGAATTCCATACTCGATCTCATAGATACATATAGAATTCTGTGGAAAGCCGTATTCGACGAAAGTCGTATGTACGGCTTGGAGGGAGATCTTTCCTATCTTTCAAGATCCACCCTACAATATGGGGTCAAAAAGCCAAAAAAAAAAAAAAATTGATTCGTTTTTAGTCCTTATAAAAAGAAAACGGATTCTTGAACATCTTTCACCCTCATGTCACGTCGAGGTCCTGCAAAAAAACAGACTACCAAATTCGATCCATTTTGTCGTAGTCGAGTCGTTAACATGTTGGTTAACCGTATGATGAAACACGGAAAAAAATCATTGGCTTATCAAATTTTCTATCGAGCCGGGATAAATATTAGACAACAGACAAAACAAAATCCAGTATATGTTTTACGTCAAGCAATAAGTAGAGTAATTCCCGGCGTAGGAGTAAAAACAAGAAAACGAAAAAGGAGAAAGGGAAAGACTGCAAAAGTCTATAGAGTCCCTATTAAATTGAAATTCTCACAAGCAATATTACTTGCCATTCGTTGGTTAATAGGAGGATCCCGAAAGCGTTCGGGTACAAGTATGATTTCACAATTAAGTTCCGAATTAATAGATGCTTCTTTAAAAAAGCGTTGCAATTCCATACGCAAAAAGGAGGAGACTATTAAAATGGCAGAGTCAAGTAGAACTTTTGCACATTCTCGAAGGAAAAAAAAGATAAAAAAGAAATCGGAAAAAAAAGATAAAAAAGCATGATCAGCTAAGCCCTCTCGCTCGGGGCTTTGCTTAAGAATAGGAATCTTATGGAAATATCATGGAATCAGGTTTGATCCTATTTATTCATGGGTATTCCGTACATATCCCATTGCAAAAATAGAAAGTTCGAAAATTCTAATTCTACTTTTACTAGTAATAATACTAGTAATAATACTACTTAATACTCTACTACTTAATACTCACTGGGCTCAGGCATCTACTATTCCTGAGCCATACAATCATGAAACTTTTCTTTTTTTAGTGCGAGGAACTTATTATGAATTCACTGATTTCTGCCGCTTCTGTTATTGCTGCTGGATTGGCTGTGGGACTTGCTTCTATTGGGCCTGGGATTGGTCAAGACGACACTGCTATGGATATTTTTCTCATCATTGGAGCTATTTCTTTCATAGGTTTAATAGCTTTTCTTTCTTTTTATTTATATAAAGAAAAAATTCTTGCTTATGATGAAGATGCTAATCAAAATTCAAAAAAATAAATAAAATCAACAGAATCTAATGAATCACAAGAATCAGAAGAATCAACAGAATCTAATGAATCACAAGAATCAGAAGAATCAACAGAATCTAATGAATCACAAGAATCAGAAGAATCAACAGAATCTAATGAATCACAAGAATCAGAAGAATCAACAGAATCTAATGAATCACAAGAATCAGAAGAATCAACAGAATCTAATGAATCACAAGAATCAGAAGAATCAACAGAATCTAATGAATCACAAGAATCAGAAGAATCAACAGAATCTAATGAATCACAAGAATCAGAAGAATCAACAGAATCTAAGGAATCAGAAGAATCAACAGAATCTAATGAATCAGAAGAATCAACAGAATCTAAGCAAGGTTTTTTTTGTTACAGTTCGTATAAAGAAAAAAACCTTGCTTATGATGAAGATGCTAATCAAAATTCAAAAAAATAAATAAAATCAACAGAATCTAATGAATCACAAGAATCAGAAGAATCAACAGAATCTAATGAATCACAAGAATCAGAAGAATCAACAGAATCTAATGAATCACAAGAATCAGAAGAATCAACAGAATCTAATGAATCACAAGAATCAGAAGAATCAACAGAATCTAAGGAATCAGAAGAATCAACAGAATCTAATGAATCAGAAGAATCAACAGAATCTAAGCAAGGTTTTTTTTGTTACAGTTCGTATAAAGAAAAAAACCTTGCTTATGATGAAGATGCTAATCAAAATTCAAAAAAATAAATAAAATCAACAGAATCTAATGAATCACAAGAATCAGAAGAATCAACAGAATCTAAGGAATCAGAGGAATCAACAGAATCTAAGCAATCAGAAGAATCAACAGAATCTAATGAATCACAAGAATCAGAAGAATCAACAGAATCTAAGGAATCAGAAGAATCAACAGAATCTAATGAATCAGAAGAATCAACAGAATCTAAGCAAGGTTTTTTTTGTTACAGTTCGTATAAAGAAAAAAACCTTGCTTATGATGAAGATGCTAATCAAAATTCAAAAAAATAAATAAAATCAACAGAATCTAATGAATCACAAGAATCAGAAGAATCAACAGAATCTAAGGAATCAGAGGAATCAACAGAATCTAAGCAATCAGAAGAATCAACAGAATCTAATGAATCACAAGAATCAGAAGAATCAACAGAATCTAAGGAATCAGAAGAATCAACAGAATCTAATGAATCAGAAGAATCAACAGAATCTAAGCAAGGTTTTTTTTGTTACAGTTCGTATAAAGAAAAAAACCTTGCTTATGATGAAGATGCTAATCAAAATTCAAAAAAATAAATAAAATCAACAGAATCTAATGAATCACAAGAATCAGAAGAATCAACAGAATCTAATGAATCACAAGAATCAGAAGAATCAACAGAATCTAATGAATCACAAGAATCAGAAGAATCAACAGAATCTAATGAATCACAAGAATCAGAAGAATCAACAGAATCTAATGAATCAGAAGAATCAACAGAATCTAATGAATCAGAAGAATCAACAGAATCTAAGCAAGGTTTTTTTTGTTACAGTTCGTATAAAGAAAAAAACCTTGCTTATGATGAAGATGCTAATCAAAATTCAAAAAAATAAATAAAATCAACAGAATCTAATGAATCACAAGAATCAGAAGAATCAACAGAATCTAATGAATCACAAGAATCAGAAGAATCAACAGAATCTAATGAATCACAAGAATCAGAAGAATCAACAGAATCTAATGAATCACAAGAATCAGAAGAATCAACAGAATCTAATGAATCAGAAGAATCAACAGAATCTAATGAATCAGAAGAATCAACAGAATCTAAGCAAGGTTTTTTTTGTTACAGTTCGTATAAAGAAAAAAACCTTGCTTATGATGAAGATGCTAATCAAAATTCAAAAAAATAAATAAAATCAACAGAATCTAATGAATCACAAGAATCAGAAAAATCAACAGAATCTAAGGAATCAGAAGAATCAACAGAATCTAATGAATCAGAAGAATCAACAGAATCTAAGGAATCAGAAGAATCAACAGAATCTAATGAATCAGAAGAATCAACAGAATCTAAGGAATCAGAGGAATCAACAGAATCTAAGCAATCAGAAGAATCAACAGAATCTAAGCAATCTAAGGAAGATATACCTTACATCCGTCCTTATCCAATTAATGGATTTGATATTAATCTCAAATCCATTAATGGATTTTCCATAGAGGAAGAATCCTCGTGGGTATGGAACTTGGTTGTCGCCAAAATCGTTTGCGAGTTCATTGAAATTCGAAATGGTACCCGAGAAAAAATTCTCTACGCAAGGATTTATTATTTCTATGATGGAAGGCCACTGCCAGCTCGACGGATCGTATCGTGTAAAGTAATTACTTACGCGCTACTCCTATACGGAGTAGCGATTTTGTGTTGCTGGAGTTCAACGAGGCTAATAAATCTTATACAATCTTTAGACAATTGTCTTGAAAAGCCTCACCAATCAAGTTATCAAAGCATCAATATCGATTTCGGAGAGTGGTCCAATGCTTTTTACTGCCGAAAATAGAAACCTACCGGATTTTGTTCACATAGTCAACGAAGACCAACCTATTGCGTATATAACAGGACCAATAGATTTATCAATTGAATTGATATTAGAACGAGATAAATCCTATTTAGTAATAATCATACTTTTAGGTATGAGAAGGGAACATAAATATGAAAATTCGAATTTTTTTTGTTGTTGCTGTTTAAATTAAACATATTTATTTTATTAAATATCAATGGATCCAATTCCAATATATTAATTTGTTTTTTATATAAAAAAAACTAAATAAAAACATTGGATCCTTATGATTTTTGAGGGATTCCTTGAACTAAGAGTAGAGAAGGAAAAGCTTGGTTAGTATTTAACCAGATCAAGCTGGGGTAATAAATCTTCTGTAAAAAATAAAATTAACTCAAACAAATAAAATTAAGTAAATAAAAAATAAGTAAATTGAAGAAAATATTTTTTTTTTAAGCCATTATCGAAATATTTCTAGTTTTATTATCAAAACAGTTTTGATAATAAAACTAGAAATATTTCGATATTTTTCTATCTTTTATACTTTTATATCTTGTTTTTATACTTTGATATCTTGTGTATTAATTCATTGAATTCATTGTAAAGAAAGTGAATAATTCAAAATTATTTCTTATTTTTATTAGTATATGTGAATTTGAATAATATATATTGAAGAATATAATATAGGTAAAGTAGATTTCCTAATAAAGTTTTACTTTTGATTTCTAATCAAATAGAATAAAAAAACAAGGATTTTTCTAAATCTTTATTTCATATATCACATCACAGCACAGATAAAAATCATTGATTTTTAATGCATTTGGGGAGATGGCTGAGTGGACTAAAGCGGCGGATTGCTAATCCGTTGTACGAGTTATTTGTACCGAGGGTTCGAATCCCTCTCTTTCCGCTCTCTATTATGTATGATTTTAGTATTTTTGGATTGAGAGGGATTTTGATTCATATGATTTTATCATCAAAAAATTATTGAGAATTTAGTTAAAAAAAAATGAAGAAAAAAAGAAAAACTAAGAATTTATTCCTCACGCCCAGGATTACGCCCTGGATCATTAGATAAAAATCCGAAAATAAAAAGGGAAACAAAGAATATAACTACTGTATAAACAAAAAGTTTGAGAGTAAGCATTATAAAATCTCCAAAATCTTTTTTTTGTTTTTAAGGGAATAAATTACCTTTTCTTACGATAAAAAAACCCTTGTTTTCTTTTTTTATTTAAAAATGAAATATGAGAAAGAATATTTTTTTTTCCAGTTTTTTATTTTTATCTTAATTTAAGAATTAACTATTTTCGTTTCGAAAAAAAAGGGTTTGCACTCATTGGAAGATCAGAATAGACAGATAAAAAAACTGATCCCAATTTATGGCTGTAATGATTAATTGCATATTCATTTTGATTTTGGAAATAATTATAATATAAGACATTTTTTGATATCCATTTTTGAATTGATTTATTAAAGAATCTAATATTTCATCGAAAGCTTACAGCAGCTTGCCAAACAAAAGCTAGGAGAAAAAAGAGTATAGGTACAACAGGCATAAAATCTACAATTGGATTGAAAATCGCATAAGCTTCGGGCAATTTGGCGAAGAAAGAATTACTCGGATAAAGGACATAATTAAGACAGATACAGATTAAACTAAAGATATTAAGCATAAAAAAATTTCGTTCTTGTAGATTAGATAATTTTATAAATTGTTTTTATATTATAAGGTAAGGAAAAAATGAGAAAAACAGATTAAAAAATCCTTCTTTAGGATTTTACCAAATCCAAAATCCTTTTCTCCACTTTTATTTGAAAATGAGAATACAAGGATTTCTACTTTCATACAATATCTTATTTATACTCTGTAAAATGATCAATCAAATTCTTGATTCTATCCTATGTTCTCTTTATTTTTATTTAATTTATTTATATGTGTTATTTTTTTTTTTACTATTTATGTGTTTGGATATCTAGTTAATGAGGGCTCATTTTTTCTTCAAAAAAATAGAGTTCTTTTGAAAAACAAAATATAAAATTGGAGTTTAATAGAAAACTTCCTTGGATTTGAACCGATGACTTTCATCTTCAAAAACCATTTTCTATCATCCGAAAACGCGAGGAAGAGGACTTGTATTATTTTGGGGAGTAGGGACTGGGTTTTTCTAAGTCTATTTCTCTAGGATTAGGGTAGAATCGGCCGGAGAGTCCTGATTTCGATGAACAAGAACTAGACTCATTAGATTTTTGAATGAAAAAAACACGTTTAATGGAAATTAAAAAAGAGTTCGAAATAACACATTCATATGAATATGATAAAAGATTAGAAAGAAAGAAGAAATTATTTTTTTTTTTTTCAATAGAAAGACTTTTGGAAACAAAAGTCAAAGATGAAGGACTAGGAGATATAATAACTTAAATGTTTTTTGAAATATTTTTCTAAAGGTAATCCTGAAGAGATTCCATATCAAGAGGAACAAGAACCAGAAGAATCAACAGATTCTGAAAATTCTGATCATCTTCTTTTTTTTTTTTGATTTCTTTTTGTATTTTTTGTTATAATTGCTATGATAACTATACTTGCTAGTTTTTTTTAAACTTGAATGAAGTTAGGTTGAGATTAAAAAAAAAAAGAAAGGATCTTTTTTAATATGAAATGGATATCTCCGTATCTTTCCTTACTTTGTATTTTTTTATTCAATATATTTATATATGAAAAAACCGAGGTTAACGAAGCCTAAACGATCGATTACTGCTCCACGTATGAATCGGCGTTTATCTTCTAAACGTTTTCGTTTACTTAGAACTATACGACGTAAAATAGAAAAAGGAATTATTCATATTCAAGCAAGTTCTAACAACACCATTATAACTGTTTCAGATTTTGAGGGTCAGGTAGTTTCTTGGGATTCCGCTGGTACTTCTCGATTCAAAGGTCCAAAAAAACCAACACCCTATGCTGCCCAAACTGCAACAAGAAATGCTATTTTTATCTTAGTGAAACAGGGTATGAAAGAAGCAGCAATTAAGATAAACGGTGCTGGTCCTGGAAGAGCTGCAGCATTAAAAAGCGTTGTTCATAGTGGTGTAAAATTAAGTTTCGTACGTGATGTAACACCTATGCCACATAATGGATGCCGGCCCCCTAAAAGAAGACGTGTTTAAAAAAAATCTTTTGATTAATTGAAAAAAGAAACTCCGGTGTATAGAGAGGACCTCACCGTTTGAGAGGTAACCATAGCAACAATGGAACCCACTCTTTTTTTGGAATCAATATTGAATTCTTTATTTAAGAATGGGAAGAAAAGCAAGAATCGTGATTGAGAAGGTTCTAGTAGCAAAAGCCATTGGAATCGATATTTGATATATTGAATATTGAAGTGTTTTGTTATCGATTGACCCTAGACGTAGAAAAGAATAACTGAAAGAAAAGAAATCGAATCCATTAGTTATTAGTTATTTGCAAAAATGGGATTTATCTTTTGTATCATTTTTTTTTAATCTTCTTATTTTTTTCATTAATACACATGATTTTTCATTATTTTTTCATTTTAATTGGAATGGATTTCGATTTTCTCAATTTTAGTATTAGTAATTGAATTGAGATTTTTTTTTATCTCTCTTTATTTATATAGTGAAATGGAACTTCCTTTATTAAAATTCATAAAGGGAATTATTCTTGGAATTAATTATTAATATTAATGTAGTTAATTTTTTTCTTTTTTTTTTTTATAGAGTTCCTTTCAAAAACAAAGCATTAAATTGGAGTTTAGTAGAAAAGGGTTTTTCTTGGATTTGAATGGATGACTTTTATCGTCAAAAACCTTTTTTTACCACTTCAAGAATTACTTTTTAACGTAATTAAGATCGAAGTACCCGGTTGGATATGCATAGGATGTTCATTTTCCAGTAGATTCCAACCTGGTTATACGTAGTTAAACCCAACTCAGTGACCTTAATTTGTTATTTCTGACATAATTTTGTTATTTCTGGTATGTACCTGATTTTTTGATTTTTCCTGATTAGAAAAATTTTTTATGAACTAAAAAAAATGTTCTGAAATGTTATTTTTTATGGAACATTATATTTTGTATATGTTGGTTGTTTTGAGATAACTTAGATCTATAGGACATAGAATGACAATCAATCTTTACCATGCAAAAAAAGGAGTAATATGGCAAAAAAAAGTTTAATTCAGAGAGAACACAAGCGAAAGAAATTGGAAGAAAAATATCGTTTGATTCGTCAGTCCTTAAAAAAGAAAAGCAAAGACTCATCCCTGAGTCAAAGAGAAATAAGAGAAATTCAGAGAAAATTGCAATCTCTACCACGTAATAGTGCACCTACACGTCTTCATAGACGTTGTCTTGTTACTGGAAGACCTAGAGCTAACTATCGAGATTTTGGACTATCCGGGCACATACTTAGACAAATGGTTCATGCATGCCGGGTGCAACAAAATAAAGTTTGTAAGGATAACAATCTCGTTTCTATTTTTACCTAAAAGATTTTGTACCTAAAAAAGAATTTATAGTAAAGAAAAGATTTGTAGCTAAGCATTTATCGGAAACATTTGAAAAAATCCAAGTCTTTGTGTATACTAGATTCAAATAACTGGCATAATTCTGATTTTTCCTGATTGACAAAATCATCCATGAAAAAGAAAAAAAATAGAAAAATTTGGTTTTTTAAGGATTTCTTTTTGATATTTCAACCAATTTCTCAGAAATATCTGCGTATGGATATACAAAAGTTATGGTATAATATAAAACAAATACTTAATTCACTTCACCATCCATATTTTTTTGTAAAAAAAGGAGATAGGATGAGTAAAATATTCTTTTTCTGAAAAAAGGAGGAAAAAATGAAAAAAGAATTACTCTGTTCGTTTCTATTCGGTTTATGGAATCATTTTGTTCTATTTTTTATTATGTTTTGCTCATTTTGGTTTGAACCACGATTTTATATCGTGGAATTTGATTATTTCACGAACAATTTCGAATTGTACATTTTTTTCTATGTGTTCTATAAATTTGTGATAGAGATTTTTCTCTATTTTATAGGATGCATTTTCAAAATGTTCAAATTTCGAAATATTCATTTCGAAAACCAAATTGACCAATATGCTAAGCTCATTCACGGGCTTATGCTAGCCTATACATTAATGTCCATTAATGAAGATGAGCTAATGGAATTATTGTATAGCGGTTTTTTTGTATTTCGATTCATTTTTTTGAATTGGAAATCAAGATTTAGTATTGATTTTCAATTCAAAGTCTTTTATCGCAGGTTTTTGATTCTATTGATTGTAATCCTGATTTTCAAGATAATCAAAAACTTTTTTGATAAGTGAGAAATTTGAAATAAACTGTGATATGATAATATAGTAAGATTTCGAGTATTTTTATATCCCTATGGGATAGAAGAAGAAAAATCGAAATGAAATCAAGAATCCAGGAAAAAAGGAAATCAAAAAAGAAGTAGAAGATAGAAAGGATTCAAAATGAATAAATGAAACTCAAAGTATTTTGTCTTTTTTCCATTCTTAATTATTGATTCTGACTTCGATACTTAGATCATTCTATTGGACATAGAATGAGAATCTTTTCAATGCAAAAAAAGGAGTAATCAGCTGTGATAGGTGAAAGAAGAAGGATTGTCAAAAAAAGGATTGTCAAAAAAAGGATTGTAGTAAAGAAAAGATTTGTAGCTAAGCATTTATCGGAAACATTTGACTCGGGCATGCCGGGTGCAAAAAAAGGAGATAGGATGAGTAAAAGATTCTTTTTCTGAAAAAAGGAGGAAAAAAAGGAAAAAAGAATTGCTCTGTTCGTTTCTATTCGATTTATGGAATCATTTTGTTCTATTTTTTGTTATGTTTTAAAAAAAGGAAAAAAGAATTGCTCTGTTCGTTTCTATTCGATTTATGGAATCATTTTGTTCTATTTTTTGTTATGTTTTAAAAAAAGGAAAAAAGAATTGCTCTGTTCGTTTCTATTCGATTTATGGAATCATTTTGTTCTATTTTTTGTTATGTTTTGCTCATTTTGGTTTTAGCCACGATCAACACAACATAGGTCATTGAAAGGATCTAGCACAACTCACCAAAGCACAAAAGCCAGGATCTTTCAGAAA